CTATACATTATTTTTTTATTTTTTAATAATGTATTGTTTGTTTTGGTTTAATTGAGCATGTGCTCCCTTCGACTTCAGCCTGGTTTAGGGGTTTGACAGGAAAATAATGAGGTTGTTAGGGGTAAGGGGGGTAGGGGGGTTTGACGAAAATTTAGCGGGGGGGGGAGTCTTAATATTATCTGGGTTGAATAAATATGTGTTATGCACCTGATATATTTTAATGTGGTTATTTATTCAATGTCTTTTTAACATTCAACTTTATATACATGAAATTACGTGTTATGTTCTACCTTGGCGGACTTTCCTAAAGGTGTCTCACATGTAAGATGAAAGGAGACCCTTAAAAAAATACCAAATGCCTGTAAATTAATGCTCGGCTTGGTGGGTAACGAGTTTAATGTATTACACCATTAATCAGATGCCGGACACAGTTCAGACCATGGGGATTTCTTATGTGGGGACCTGAAATAGGAACCAAATGCCAGTAATAGTTCATTTTATGTCATTCTACGATCATTGTCCTTGATTATCAATAAACGTATTCACTTGACTTATACTGGTTGGTGGGTTCTTACTACATTTAAATGTTTCTTGATTTTACTGTTAGCTAAAGCATAGAAATTGGGGCCGATAATTTATAATGGAATCAATAAATTTTCTTCATGTATTGAGAAGTTCATGTTAGTTTCCAATATTTGCTTGTTGCCAATGGATTTTCCTGTTCATGTACTAAACATGAATGTTTATCAACCTTACCATGTTGGTTTATCCATTTCCGGGTGAAAGATAATATTTTACATATTATTGGTTTTTACATTTTTTATTGAAGATATCACGCCATTTTTAGTGTCATGTATTAAATTATGTCGTTTTCATGTAATGTGCTGATAAATATGTGTATGTAATATAATACATAATATGTAATATAATACATACAGTATATGGTGTTGGACCATAATATATGTTTCAGAGGGTAGTCTAATTTATGATCTCAGCTTTGGGAGTTGAGGATGGAAGTTAAAGTCTTTTCTCTCTGATTTTTAGCGCTAGGAAGAATTTTAATCTTCAGTCTTCGGATTACAAAACCGATGCTTTGGCTGTTAAGCTACTAGGGCTTATCAATTTATTATTTTGTTTTCTAGCCAACCTACTAATGGGTTTAGCACTAGGAATAAGGAAAAGTAAAGTACTGATGCTACTTGGCCAATGATAATGTATGGGTGTTCTACTGGTATTCCTCCAATTCATGTTAGTACTAGTATGTCTGCTACTAAGATTCAGAATAGGAGTTGTGAAGCTGGTCGGAAGGTAAGTCCTCGTTGTTTCGAGGTGTGAAGAATTGGTACTACTATCAGGACTAGGATGGAGGATAGTAGGGCTAGTACTCCACCGAGTTTGTTAGGGATTGATCGTAGGATCGCGTAGGCAAATAGGAAATATCATTCTGGCTTGATGTGTGGTGGGGTGACTATCGGGTTTGCGGGGGTAAAGTTGTCTGGGTCTCCAAGGAGGTTTGGGTAGAATAGGGCAAGTATTGTTAAAGCGGTTAGTATAATAATGAATCCTAGCAGGTCTTTGTAGGAGAAGTATGGGTGGAATGGGATTTTGTCTGCATCAGAGTTCAGTCCTACTGGGTTGTTTGATCCTGTTTCATGAAGGAATAGGAGGTGAATTATTGTAGCGCCGGCAACTACAAATGGAAATAGGAAGTGGAATGCGAAGAATCGGGTTAATGTGGCGTTGTCAACTGAGAAGCCCCCTCAGATTCATTGGACTAGGGAGTTCCCTACATATGGGACAGCGGATAGTAGGTTGGTAATTACTGTAGCACCTCAGAATGATATTTGCCCTCATGGAAGTACATATCCTACGAATGCTGTTATTATTACTAATAGGAATAGTACGACTCCGATGTTTCATGTCTCTTTATAAAGATATGAGCCGTAGTAAAGTCCTCGGGCAATGTGCAGGTAGAGACAAATAAAGAAGAAGGAGGCTCCGTTTGCATGTAAGTTGCGGATCAATCATCCATAATTAACGTCTCGGCAGATGTGGGCTACTGAGGAAAAGGCAGTTGAGATGTCTGATGTGTAGTGTATGGCTAGGAATAGTCCTGTAAGGATTTGTGAGATAAGGCATAATCCTAGGAGAGAGCCAAAATTTCATCATGCTGAAATGTTGGAGGGGGTTGGTAGATCCACTAGGGCATCGTTAGCAATTTTTAGGAGTGGGTGGGTTTTTCGTAGGTTTGCCATTAATCTGTTTCTGTAGTTGAATTACAACGGTGGTTTTTCATATCATTGGTTTCGGTTAAAGTCCGGTTAGAAATTATGAGTTATTTTGTTTTTCTTTTTTTGGTTATGCTGGTGTTAGGGTTTTTGGGTGTGGCTTCTAATCCTGCCCCTTATTTTGCTGCTTTAGGGTTAGTGTTGGCAGCTGCTGGGGGTTGTGGGGTTTTAGCAGGGTATGGTGGGTCGTTTATCTCTTTAGTACTGTTTCTTATTTATTTGGGCGGTATGTTAGTGGTGTTTGCATATTCTGCTGCTCTTGCCGCTGAGCCTTACCCTGAGTCGTGAGGGGATTGGTCTGTTTTGGGGTATGTAGTTGGTTATTTTCTTCTTTGTGTTTTAGGTATTAGTGTGTTTTATGTGGAATGGTTTGATTGTTATTGTGGAATCGTTGATGAATATCGGGATTTTTCAGTGGTGCGTGGAGATTTTAGTGGGGTTTCTTTTATTTACTATTTGGGTGGAGGGATATTAATTATTTGTGGGTGAGCTTTATTACTTACTCTTTTTGTTGTTCTTGAATTAACTCGTGGTCGTAGTCGTGGGGCTTTGCGAGCAATTTAGAATATTATTATTGTGAGGATAATTAGGGCGTTTGTTAGGAAGAATGTTGCTAGGTATACTTTAATAAGTCCTTGTTGTGGGTTGTTAATGATTTTGATTATTGGTAGTTGAATATTTACAATTCCTTTTGGTCCTAGTTTTTCAAATCATGTTTGATCTACTAGTTGAGTGGCTACTTTTTGTCCTAGGGCTAGAGTTAGTTTTGGGGCCATTCGGTGGATTACGGCTGGGAAGTAACCTAGCATATTTGAGAAGTTGTGTGTTTTAGTATATGGTTTAGTTTTGTATTGCTTGTTTGTTAGGTTTGTTAATTCTATGGCGGTAAGTAGTCCAATAATGGTAACTATCAGGGCGCTTAGTTTTAGTGTTGGGGATATAGTTATAATTGGTGTTTTTATTGGTAGGAAGTTTGATGTAATGATTAGACCTGCAATAATGCTTCCTCAAGCGAGTCGTTTGATTGGGTTTAATACTGCAGGGTTGTTTTCGTTAATTGGAGAGAGTGGAAGAAATCGTGGTTGTCCTATTGAAGCAAAGAAGATAATTCGGAAGCTGTATACGGCTGTGAATGAGGTGGCGATTAAGGTTAAGGTAAGGGCTCAGGCGTTAAGGTAGGATGTGTTTATGGCTTCGATGATTGCGTCTTTGGAGAAGAATCCTGCTAGGAACGGGGTGCCTGTGAGGGCTAGGCTGCCAATAGTTATGCAAGATGAGGTAAATGGGAGTAGTTTGTGTAGTCCTCCTATTTTTCGGATATCTTGCTCGTCGTTTAAGCTGTGAATGATAGACCCTGAGCAGAGGAATAGTATTGCTTTGAAGAATGCGTGTGTACAAATATGTATAAATGCAAGTTGTGGTTGGTTTAATCCAATAGTTACTATTATAAGGCCGAGTTGGCTGGATGTTGAAAATGCAACAATTTTTTTGATATCATTTTGTGTTAGTGCACAAGTGGCTGTGAATAGCGTGGTTAGTGCTCCTAAACATAGGCAGGTTGATAGGACTGTTTGGTTATTTTCTATTATTGGGTGTAGTCGGATTAATAGGAAGATTCCTGCTACGACCATTGTACTTGAATGTAGTAGGGCAGAGACTGGTGTGGGGCCTTCTATTGCTGATGGTAGTCAGGGGTGTAGTCCGAATTGGGCGGATTTTCCTGTTGCAGCAATGACTAGTCCTATAAGAGGGAGTGTTAGGTCTATTTCTTTTGAGATAATAAATACTTGTTGAATTTCTCAGCTATTTAGGTTTATTGCTATTCAAGCTATGGCTAGGATGAGGCCGATATCACCGACTCGGTTGTAGATGACGGCTTGGAGAGCTGCGGTATTAGCATCTGCCCGTCCGTATCATCAGCCAATTAGGAGGAATGATATAATTCCTACACCTTCTCAGCCAATAAATAGTTGAAATAGATTGTTGGCTGTTACTAAAATGATTATTGCTACTAAAAACATGAGTAAATATTTAAAGAATCGGTTTATGTTTGGGTCTGCGTGCATGTATCATGAGGCGAACTCTAGGATTGATCATGTGACATATAGGGCAACGGGGGTAAAGATGATTGAGTAGTGGTCAAATTTGAAGCTTGTGTTTAAATCGAATGTTATTGTGTTGGCTCATTGTCAGTTTGTTAGTACCGTTTCTATTCCTTGGTCTAAAAATAGGAATAGTGGGATTAGGCTTACGAAAAAGGCCATTTGAACAGCAGTTTTGACGTGTGTTACGGCCCAGTCTTTTTTTATTGGGTTTGGGTTTAATGTCATTATAATGGGGTAGATTAATAACGTGAGAATGATTAGAAGGCTTGAATTTAGTGTTAAAGTTGTTAGGGGCATAGCCACTACTTGGAGTTGCACCAAGAGTTTTTGGTTCCTAAGACCAACGGATGAACTATTATCCTTTAGGGGCCGAGTGAGCCGTGGATTTAAACCACGGTCTTGAAGGACTAGCAATTCTTCAGGCTTGTGTCTTACTCTCTCGGTAAGCAAGGGGGTTTTATCTCCTATCTTTAGAATCACAATCTAATGTTTTGGTTAAACTATATTTACATAAGCATCATCCTCATATTAGTTCAGGTTTTAGTACTAGAAGGAGTACTGGAATGAGGTGTATAGCAATTAGTAGGTGTTCTCGGGTATGTGATGGTTCTAAACCAGTGATGTGGTTTGGGGTTGGGCCTCGTTGTGTTATTAGGAATATGTATAGTGAATATCCGGCTGTAATTAGGGTCCCTAGTCCTGTTAGTGCAATGGATCAATATGATCAGTTAAACATGGATGTAATGATTATTAGTTCTCCTATTAGGTTTGGTAGTGGTGGAAGTGCCAGGTTGGCTAGGTTGGCAATAAATCATCAGGCGGCTATTAGGGGAAGGATTATTTGTAGGCCTCGGGCTAGTAGTAGGGTGCGGCTATGGGTTCGTTCGTAGTTTGTGTTGGCTAGACAGAATAGTGCTGATGATACTAGTCCATGGGCAATTATTAGGATAATTGCTCCTGTGAATCCTCATGGGGTTTGGATGAGAATTCCTCCTGCCACTAGGCCTATGTGACTGACTGATGAGTATGCAATTATGGATTTTAGGTCTGTTTGTCGTAAACAAATAGAGCCGGTTATAATGATTCCTCAAAGGGCAAGGATGATGAATGGGTAGGCTAGTTCTTTGGTTAGTGGAGTTAAAATAATAATTATTCGTATTATTCCATATCCGCCTAGTTTTAGTAGTACAGCGGCTAGGACCATGGATCCCGCTACTGGGGCTTCTACATGGGCTTTTGGTAATCATAAGTGAACCCCATAAAGTGGTATTTTTACTAGAAATGCTATTAAACAGCCTGCTCATCATAGTTTATCACCTCATGAGGATAAAATGAGGGGTTTTGTGTATTGGATTGTGAGCATTGATAAAGTGCCGAGGTCTTTTTGTAGTGCAAGTAGTGCAACAAGCAGTGGGAGTGAGCCTGCTAGTGTGTAGAATAGAAAGTAAGTTCCTGCGTTGAGTCGTTCTGTTTGGTTTCCTCATCGGGTAATAATAATTAGGGTTGGAATTAATGTGGCTTCAAATATTACATAGAATATGATGATTTCTGTTGCTCCGAATGCTATGATTAGGAATATTTGTAGGAAAATTAGTAGTGTAATGTAGGATCGTTGGCGGTTAATTGGTTCTAGGCGCATGTGGTTTTGGCTTGCCAGGATTATTAATGGAAGGAGTCAGCAGGATAAAACTAGGAGGGGTGTTGATAGAGGGTCTGTTGCTAAATAAGTGTTTGTGGTGGATCATCCTATCTCTGAGTCTCACTTAAATCATGTTAGGCTGATGGAGGCAATGATGAAGCTTTGGTAAGTAGTTGTAGTTCATAGTCATTTTTTGTCTACTAATCAAGTGGTTGGGATGAGCATGATGGTGGGGATTAGTACTTTTAGCATTGTAGTAGATTAAGGTTTATTAGGTGATCTGTGCCGTGTGTACGTGAGGTAGCTACTAGGAGGGCTAGACCTGCACTGGCTTCACAGGCGGAGAAGGCTAGTAGTATTATTGGTGATGAGGAAAATATGGTGGATTCTGTTTGAAAAGACCATAGGGCTATGGCAATGTACAGTGATAATATTATTGCTTCTAGACAAAGGAGAGCTGATAATAAATGTTTTCGGTGGAAGGCTAGGCCTGAGAATCCTAGGGTAAATGCCAATGTGAAGCTAAAGTGTACTGGAGTCATAAGACGATCATGGATTTGAACCATGTTCTGCTGAGCCGAAATCAGCAATCTTTGCATTGGACTAATCATCTATTCAGCTCATTCTAGTCCTCCTTGAATTCATTCATATACTAGTCCTAGTGTTAGTAGAATAATAATTGATATAGCTCAGAAGAATGCGTGTGTGGTGTCAGGTAATTGGTCTCCTCACGGAAGGGGGAGTAGAAGTGCAATTTCTAGGTCGAATAGCAGGAATAGGATTGCTACTAGAAAGAAGCGTATTGAGAATGGGAGTCGGGCGGATCCGAGTGGGTCAAAACCGCATTCATAGGGGGAAAGTTTTTCTGAGTCAGGGTTTATCTGGGGGAGTCAAAATGAGACTGTAATCAGTACGCAGGAAAGGGTAGTGGTGATAATTAGGATTGAGATAATAGGATTCATTATCTTTCCCTGGACTTTAACCAGGATTAAATAATTGGAAGTCATTTGTATTGGGGTTAATACTAGAAAGATTATGAGCCTCATCAATAAATTGAGACGTATAGGAATAGTCATACTACGTCAACGAAGTGTCAGTATCATGCGGCGGCTTCGAATCCAAAGTGATGTTCTGAAGTAAAGTGATATTTGATTTGGCGTAGGAGACATACTGCTAAGAAGGTGGAGCCAATAATGACATGTAGGCCGTGGAATCCGGTGGCTACGAAGAATGTTGAGCCGTAAACTCCATCTGCAATGGTAAATGGGGCTTCATAATATTCTATGGCTTGTAGGAATGTGAAGTAAAAACCTAAAATGATTGTGAGGGTTAGGGATTGGATGGCTTGTTTTCGTTCTCCTTCTATAATGCTGTGGTGTGCTCATGTAACTGTAACGCCTGAGGCAAGAAGGACAGCTGTGTTTAATAGGGGTACTTCGAATGGGTCTAGGGTAATAATACCAGTTGGAGGTCAGCATCCCCCTAGTTCTGGGGTTGGAGCTAGGCTTGAATGGTAGAAAGCCCAGAAGAACCCCAGGAAAAAGAACACTTCTGAGGTAATAAATAGGATTATTCCGTATCGTAGTCCTTTTTGTACTGGCGGTGTATGGTGGCCTTGGAAGGTTCCTTCTCGTACAATATCTCGTCATCATTGGTATATCGTGAGTAAAAGTAAAATTATTCCTAATGTTATTAGGACTGTTGTTTGGAAGTGGAATCATATGGCTGTTCCTGATGTTATTAGTAGGGCGGCTACTGCGCCTGTTAAGGGTCATGGGCTTGGGTCAACTATGTGATATGCGTGTGCTTGGTGTGCCATTATACGTTTTCTTGGAGATATAAGCTTAGTAGAAGTACAAATACGTAAGCTTGGATTATAGCAACTGCTACCTCTAGTAATGTTAAAAGGAACAGTACTGTCGCTGTTAGAATAGCTACTGTAGGCATTATTGGTAAAAGTACAAAAACTGCAGTGGCAATGAGTTGAATTAATAGGTGGCCTGCTGTCAGGTTCGCTGTAAGTCGTACGCCTAGGGCTAGTGGACGAATAAATAAACTAATTGTTTCGATGATAATAAGAACTGGGATTAGGGGGACTGGGGTTCCTTCTGGCAGTAGGTGTCCTAGTGCTACAGTTGGTTGATTTCGTATACCGATGATTACGGTGGCGAGTCATAGGGGAATTGCAAATCCCATGTTTAGGGATAATTGGGTTGTTGGTGTGAATGTGTATGGGAGCAGTCCTAGCAGGTTTATTGTTAATAAAAATAGCATTAGAGATGTTAGTATAATTGCTCATTTATGTCCTCCGACATTTAGTGGGAGGAGGAGTTGTTGTGTGAATCGGTTAACGAATCAGCTTTGTAGGGTTAGGGTTCGGTTATTTAGTCATCGGGATGTTGGGGTAGGGAAAAGAATTCATGGTAGAGTCAGGGCTAAAGTAATTAAAGAAATTCCTATGAATGTGGGGCTTATGAATTGGTCGAAAAAACTTAGTATCATGGTCAGTTTCAAGAATCTATTTTTGGTTTTTTTGCAGTTTGCAGGTTGGGCTCATTATTAAACGTGTGTGCTATCACTTTTGTTGGAAGAATAGCTAAGAACACGGCCCATGAGAATACTAGGATCGTGAATCAGGGGGCGGGGTTTAACTGTGGCATGTCACCAAGGGTGATTGGGAGTCACCAATCTTTAGCTTAAAAGGCTAACGCTGTTTCCCTAGTTTAGCTTCTTAGTGAGGCGTCTTCTAGCATTATTGAGGATCAGTTTTCGAAGTGTTGTAGGGGAACTGCTTCAACTACGATTGGTATAAAGCTGTGATTTGCGCCGCAGATTTCAGAGCATTGTCCGTAATATACTCCTGGTCGGGCGGCAATAAATGCTGTTTGGTTTAGGCGTCCTGGCACTGCGTCCATTTTCACCCCTAAGGATGGGACTGCTCATGAGTGTAGGACGTCTTCTGCTGTAACTAATACTCGTACTGGTGATTCTATAGGTACTACTATTCGATGGTCTGTTTCTAGTAGTCGGAATTGTCCTGGGGTTAGGTCTTGTGTCGGGATTATGTACGAGTCAAATCCAAGGTCTTCATAATCAGTATATTCGTAGCTTCAGTATCATTGATGTCCGATTGCTTTAATTGTTAGATGTGGGTCATTGATTTCGTCTATTAGGTAAAGGATCCGTAGAGAGGGGAGTGCAATGAGAATTAGGATTGCTGCTGGTAGTACGGTTCACACAATTTCAATTTCTTGTGAATCTAGAATAAACATGTTAGTAACTTTGGCAGTTACTATTGCCACAATAATGTAAAGTACTAGGACGCTAATTAGGAAAACAATTATTAGCGCGTGGTCGTGAAAATGAAGTAGTTCTTCTATCAGGGGTGAGGCTGCGTCTTGGAAACCTAGCTGTGAGGGATGTGCCATTGAGTTCAAGATACGCAGGGGTTTAACCTACAACTCTGCCTTGACAAGGCAGTGTAATATTTATTACTAGAATCTTATTAAAAGAAAGTGGCAGAGTGGTTATGTGGCTGGCTTGAAACCGGCAAATGGGGGTTCAATTCCTTCCTTTCTTGAATGTGGGCTTTGGCTTCTGATTTTTGGTCATCTGAGGGTGGTTGAACTCGGACGTACGCTGGCTCTTCGAATGTGTGGTATGGCGGAGGACATCCGTGTAGTCATTCAACATTTGTTTCTGTAAGCTCTACTCATTTTACTTCTCGTTTGGCAGTGAATGCTTCTCACAGGATAAATAGGAATAGGACTACGGCTGTGAGAGAAATTAGTGATCCAATAGAGGAGATTGTGTTTCATAGGGTGTAGGCATCTGGGTAGTCTGAATAGCGTCGTGGTATTCCTGCTAGTCCTAGGAAATGTTGTGGGAAGAAGGTTAGGTTTACCCCTACGAATATAATTCCAAAGTGTACTTTGGTTCATGTGTCGTGTAGTGTGTAGCCTGAGAATAGGGGGAATCAGTGTACAAAGCCTCCTATGATAGCGAAGACGGCTCCTATGGATAGGACATAATGGAAATGGGCTACTACATAGTATGTATCATGTAATACAATATCGATTGATGAGTTTGCTAGTACGATACCTGTCAGACCCCCTACTGTAAATAGGAAAATAAAGCCTAAAGCTCAAAGGAGTGGGGTTTCTCATTTGACGGCTCCTCCGTGTAATGTGGCTAATCAGCTGAATACTTTTACCCCAGTTGGAATTGCGATGATTATTGTGGCTGAAGTGAAGTAGGCACGGGTGTCTACGTCTATTCCTACTGTGAACATATGATGTGCTCATACAATGAATCCTAGAAGTCCGATAGCCATTATTGCTCAGACTATTCCTATGTACCCAAACGGTTCTTTTTTACCGGAATAATAAGCAACAATGTGTGAGATTATTCCAAATCCTGGTAAGATTAAAATGTATACTTCTGGGTGGCCAAAGAATCAGAATAGGTGTTGGTAGAGGATTGGGTCTCCGCCCCCTGCAGGGTCGAAGAAGGTTGTATTTAAATTTCGGTCGGTTAGAAGTATTGTAATGCCTGCAGCTAGGACTGGCAGGGATAGAAGTAGTAGAACAGCGGTTACTAAAACAGCTCATACAAACAGGGGAGTTTGGTATTGTGTGATGGCAGGTGGTTTCATGTTAATAATTGTAGTGATAAAGTTAATGGCTCCCAGGATTGATGAAATCCCTGCAAGGTGGAGTGAGAAAATTGTTAGGTCAACAGATGCTCCGGCGTGAGCTAAGTTTCCAGCTAGAGGGGGATATACAGTTCAACCTGTTCCAGCCCCAGCTTCTACCCCTGAGGAGGCTAGTAAAAGAAGAAATGATGGTGGTAAAAGTCAGAAGCTTATGTTGTTTATTCGGGGAAATGCTATGTCCGGGGCGCCAATTATTAAGGGTACAAGTCAGTTGCCAAATCCTCCAATTATTACTGGTATTACTATAAAGAAAATCATTACAAAGGCATGCGCTGTGACGATGACATTGTAAATTTGGTCATCTCCAAGAAGAGCGCCTGGTTGACTTAATTCGGCACGGATGAGAAGGCTTAGTGCGGTCCCCACTATTCCGGCTCAGGCACCAAATACTAGATATAGGGTACCAATGTCTTTGTGATTAGTAGAAAAGAATCAACGGGTGATTGCCACAGGTAAGATGGCTGAATGTTTAAGCGGTGGGCTGTAGTCCCATATACAGAGGTTTAATTCCTTTTCTTATCAAGCTCTGTGGTGTACAACACATTAGATTGCAAATCTAAAGATGCAGGCTCGCGCCTGCCGGAGCTTTGAGGTTTATACCCCCCTCCCCCCTGTCGGGGGGTAGGTGGATGCTCGCTGGCTTGGGCGCTTAGCTGTTAACTAAGATTTTGGGGGATCGAGGCCCTCCCACCTATTAAGGCCTTAGCTTAATTAAAGCGTCTGAGTTGCATTCAGGATATGTGGGATAAAGTCCTGCAGGTCTTATCAGGGACTAGGAGATTTTCACTCCTGCTTAAAGCTTTGAAGGCTTTTGGTCTTGATTCTATCCTAAGTCCCTATGTTGTTATTGCTATTACTGCTGGGGTTACCGGGAGTATTATAGCTGTTATAGTTATTGTGATTGAGAGGGGTATTGTTATTTGTTTTGATTTTAGTCGTCATGGTGTCTTAGCATTGTTTGTGTTTGGTGAAATTGTTAGTGTTATGGTGTAGCATAATCGTAGGTAGAAGAATAGGCTCAGTAGGGCGCTCATTGCTATTAGCGTAGCGATTATTGGGAGGTCTTGTTTGGTTAGTTCTTGTAGAATTATTCATTTTGGTATAAATCCGGTTAGTGGTGGTAAGCCCCCTAATGATAGTATGGTGGCCATGGTTAGTGTTGTAAGGATCGGGGCTTTTGTCCATCCTGTTGCTAGTGTGTTAATTTTTGTAGCGGTGGTTATTTTTAGTGCTATGAAAGCTGATGATGTCATGATGATATAGATTATTAGGTTTATGATTATCAAGTTTGGTAAGTATTTTATTACAATCATTATTCATCCTATGTGTGCGATTGAGGAGTATGCTAGGATTTTTCGTAGTTGTGTTTGGTTTAGACCGCCTCATCCTCCTACAAGGGCAGATATTACTCCTAGTATAATTATTAGTGGTTGTTCTACTCCTGATGAGAGTTGATAAATTAGGGTTATGGGCGCTAGTTTTTGTCATGTTGATAGGATTAGCCCTGTGGTTAGGTCTAGACCTTGTAGGACTTCTGGTAGTCAAAAATGTATTGGGGCTAGTCCTACTTTAAGTCCTAAGGCAATGATTGTAATTGTGGTGGCTATTTGGTGGGAAAGTTGTTGAATTTCTCATTGTCCTGTAATTCATGCATTTGATGTGGTTGCAAATAGTATTAGTGCTGCTGCTGTGGCTTGTGTGAGGAAGTATTTTGTTGTTGCTTCTACGGCTCGTGGGTGGTGGTGTTGGGCTATAAGGGGAATAATGGCCAGTGTATTAATTTCTAATCCTATTCAGGCTAGTAGTCAGTGTGAGCTAGCGAATGTGATTGTGGTACCTAGTCCTAAGCTTGTTAGCATGATGAAGGTTACATATGGGTTCATTAGCAAAGGAAGGATTTTAACCAACATGTTCGGGGTATGGGCCCGAGAGCTTGCTTAGCTGACTTTACTAGGAAGTGGTGTAGTGGGAGCACCAAGAGTTTTGATCTCTTGAGGATGGGTTCGAGTCCCTTCTTCCTAAGGAAATGGGGGGATTTTAACTCTCATAATCTACTCTATCAAAGTAGCCCTTTATCATTCAGGCACATTTCCTTTTAGTTGTTTGGGGGTAGGCCTGCCATGGTAATTGGTAAGGCTAGGTTTCAGATAAGTAGGGCTAGGGTTAGTGGCAGGAAGTTTTTTCATATTAGATGTATTAGTTGGTCGTATCGAAATCGGGGGTAAGAGGCTCGTACTCATAAAAATATAATGGAGAGTATAGTGGCTTTTATTATTAGGTTTATTGTTGTTAGTTCTGGAATTAGTGGGGTATGTATTGCTCCTAAAAATAGGATTGTTGATAAGGTGTTTATTAGTAGGATGTTTGAGTATTCGGCTAGGAAGAATAGGGCAAATGGTCCTCCTGCATATTCTACGTTGAAGCCGGATACTAGTTCTGATTCTCCTTCTGTAAGGTCAAAAGGGGCTCGGTTTGTTTCAGCTAGCGTTGAGATGTACCATATTGCTGCTAGTGGTCAGGCTGGGGCTACTAATCATGTTGCTTCTTGTGCGATGTTGAATGTTTTTAGGTTAAATCCTCCTACGATAATAATAATTGAAAGAAGGATTAGGCCCAGGCTTACTTCGTATGAGATTGTTTGGGCTACGGCACGTAGGGCCCCGATTAGGGCGTATTTGGAGTTTGAAGCTCAGCCTGAGCCCAGGATTGAGTAAACTGCGAGGCTTGATAGGGCTAGTACGAATAAAATCCCTAGGTTTAGTTCTACTACTGGGTAAGGCATTGGTATTGGGGCTCATAGTGTTAGGGCAAGGGTTAATGCAAGGGTTGGGGTGGCCAAAAATAGGAATGGGGATGCTGTTGAAGGACGTACCGGTTCTTTGATAAATAGTTTTACTCCGTCGGCGATTGGTTGAAGGAGGCCGTATGGTCCAACGATGTTTGGTCCTTTTCGTAGTTGTATATATCCTAATACTTTTCGTTCTAGAAGTGTCAGGAATGCGACGGCGAGAAGTACCGGGACAATATATGCCAGAGGATTAATGATGTGGGTGAGGATAGTGTTCATAGCTGAAGGAGGGGAGTTGAACCCCTGGGTGGAAGGTCTTAGGCCTTCTGCAATTACCGGGCTCTGCCACCTTAGCATACCATTATCTTTGGTAAGTTTAATATACCTCTTTGTCTGTTTTATTTGTTTTCAGCAGGTAGAGGTAGGGCTTGCTTTTAGTATTGGCCCTCTTCATTCCGGTCCTTTCGTACTGGGAAGAAGTAAGTTCATAGATAGAAACCGACCTGGATTACTCCGGTCTGAACTCAGATCACGTAGGACTATTAATCGTTGAACAAACGAACCCTTAATAGCGGCTGCACCATTAGGATGTCCTGATCCAACATCGAGGTCGTAAACCCTTTCGTCGATATGGACTCTGGGAAAGGATTGCGCTGTTATCCCTAGGGTAACTTGGTTCGTTGATCAGGATAAGTATCCTGGGTCATTTTTGGTCAGATTTTCTGTTGCTTAGAGGTGTCTCTCTTAGTTTAGGGGTTGTCCCTGTTCCTCGTGGGGGCTTTTCTTTCCCCCATGGTCGCCCCAACCGAAGACATTTGGATCAGTTTACGTTGGGTTTTGTGGCCTTTGTGTTCCTTTTGGTTAGTTTGGTTTCTTTACATGTTTGATCTTTTGTCTAAAGCTCCATAGGGTCTTCTCGTCTTATGTATTTATGTCCGCTTCTGCACGGACAGATCAATTTCATTGACTAGGGGAAGGAGACAGTTAAACCCTCGTTATGCCATTCATACAGGTCTCTATTTAAAAGACAAATGATTACGCTACCTTCGCACGGTCAGGATACCGCGGCCGTTAAACTTTGTGGTCACAGGGCAGGCGGGACCTCTAGTACTTCCTTTGTTAGCAAGAGGCGATGTTTTTGGTAAACAGGCGGGGCATGCGTTTGCCGCAGTACATGCTTCTCCTTTTAGTCTTTCCTTAAGGCACTCCTGTGTTGGGTTAACGGTTTAGGATATTAAATAGTTTTTTCTTGTTTTTTGTAGTTTGTTCTTTTTCTCTCTGTTTGGGTCCGTTGATTGTCAGTGGTAGGTCCGTTCTGACTTACACGTGTGCTAGGAGAGGGCTGGGTCCTCTTATTACTGATTTTAGCATTGTTTCTCCTATGTGCGCATAGGATAGCTTAATATTTTTAGGGGGTAGGGAGTGTATTGTCTTTATTATTGGTCTTTATTTACCGGAGCTTTAACGCTTTCTTAACAGGTGGCTGCCTTTGGGCCCACTGAGGTAGTTTTGTCCTTTTATGATATGATCCTTGTCCTCCTGAATAAGGTTGTGTTCTGTTTCAAAGGGGCTGTACCCCCTTTGACTAACTCTTATGTATTGCTTTTGTTCTTTTGGTTGATAATTGTTTCGATTGTAGAACTACATAGGGCTGAACTAACATTCATTTCTTAAGCAACCAGCTATAACTAGGCTCGGTAGGCTTATCACCTCTACTCGGGGGTCTTCCCACTCTTTTGCCACAGAGACGGGTTGGCCCTAATTAGGCTGCCCCGGAGTAGCTCGTCTAGTTTCGGGGTCTCAAACTAAAGTTCTCTTCGCTTGATTTTTGCTTGCTAAACCATGATGCAAAAGGTACGAGTTTTAGTCTCTGCTTTTTTTTGCTTGTATGGGTTGTTTCATTTCTCTTTCAGCTTTCCCTTGCGGTACTTTTTCTATTGCGCTATAATTTTGTCCTTTTCTATCACCTATACTTGGGGGGAAGAATGTTTTATTTTATGTTTGGGCTTGTTTCGTTATATATGGTTGGTCATTTGTTTTGTTATAAATTAGGCTAGCTATTTTGCTTAGAATGACTCGATTTGCACGAGTGTCTTCTCGGTGTAAGGGAGATGCTGTTCTTTTTAGCTACATTCTAATTTATCCAAGTGCACCTTCCGGTACACTTACCGTGTTACGACTTGCCTCCTCTTTTTGTTCTTATTGTTTTATGTACTGTTTTCATTATTGTTCGAGGAGAGTGACGGGCGGTGTGTACGCGCCTCAGAGCCGGTTTCAAAAGAACTCTCTATTTTCTTTTTACTGCTAAATCCACCTTCAGTCGTGCTTATTTCATGGCACTTTTCGTGTTTTTCTGTATCAGAAAATGTAGCCCATTTCATTCCATCTCATTCGCTACACCTCGACCTGACGTTTTGGGTAGAACCCATTAGGCTTGCTTTTAATCTCTCAAGAGGCAAGCTGGCGACGGCGGTATATAGGCGGTTTAGGCAAGAGATGGTGAGGTTTAACGTGGATTATCGGTTATAGAACAGGCTCCTCTAGGTGGGTTTGAGGCACCGCCAAGTCCTTTGGGTTTTAAGCTAACGCTCGTAGTCCCCTGGCGGATGATATTTGTATTTTGTCATCGTTGTTTAAGGCTGAGCATAGTGGGGTATCTAATCCCAGTTTGTTTCTCAACTGTCGTGAGTTCAAAGGTGTTAAAGCCACTTTCGTGGTGGGGCTTCGTTTTATCCGGTAGCGTATGACAGCTTGGGAAGTGTTTGGCTTTAGTTTGTTTATTTTTTAATCACGCTTTACGCCGATGAAATATCAATTTGAGCCCCTCGTATAACCGCGGTGGCTGGCACGAGTTTTACCGGCTCTATTTGGCCTTGACTAAGTCAAGCTTTCGCTCATTGCTTAATATCTATCACTGCTGAACTCCCTTGTGGGTGTGGCTGAGCAAGGCGTTTTGGGCTACGTGGGTGTGCCTGATGCCGGCTCCTTTTCCCCGAGAGGGGATATAGGGCATTCTCACGGGTACGCGGGTACTTGCATGTGTAAGTCAGGCCAGAACTGATGTTAAAGTCAGGACCAGGCTTTTGTGTCATCGGAGCTTTTTATGGCTCATCTTGGCATCTTCAGTGCCATGCTTTTTGTTTAAGCTACGTTAAC